TGATCAATATATCAGAATATTCAGTGCCGGGCTGTTTTTTTATAGGTCTTTAGTTGGGGTTTTTGGGTAATTAGTGGGTGGCGAAAAAATAAAAAATTGATGCATATATATATATATATATATATATATAATGGGATGCCAATTCATATTTCAACTCGTTGGCTCGTGCGTTCTTGAGTCTTTCTTGGTTTCGGGGTTTGACAAGAATAACAGGATTTACTGAGCGTAGGGGGGTAGGGGGGTTTGTCGCGCAAAAACCAAAAGGGGGCATTAATATAAGGATAAGTTGAACAAGAGATGAGTATGTTATGCACTTGATTCAGTAATATGTAACTCCTAATTTATGTCTTACGATAATTAATATTTATTATCACATACAAGGAAAATGTACAACCTTAAATTAACATTTGCGCCTGCACTGTGAAATGCAAGATGAAAGGAAACCAAAAAAAGAGAACGTTATGCATATAAGAGAATGCTCGGCTTGGTGGGTAACGAGACATATGTACTACACATTGATCTTAACCAGATGCCAGTATAATTATCTATATGGGGAAGTATAATAATTGTGCCCCTGAAATAGGAACCAGATGCCAGTAATAGTTCATATTGTGCAACCCCCACATTTGGTGTCCCTGATTCTATCATGCATGATATACCTTTATATAAATCGGTTGGTGGTTTCTTACTACATTAAAATATCCAGATGAGATTTTAGTTGGTTATTTCAAGGAAAATTTGAGGACAAATTTTTGGGGATTAATATATTACTCAAGTTAAAATATAGGGTTTTTGAGTCTTAATTTTATGCTTTATGTATACCTTGATATTTAGTACTTGCTTGAATGGTTAAAATAATAGGTTGGTGATAATACATACATGGATTAATACATTGTTGTAGAATTACATATATCAAGTATTACTGCGAGGGATGTTCCTCAGGAAATAGTTTAGTTTAGAATTCTGGCTTTGGGAGCCAGTGGTGGGAGTTAAAATCTCCCTTTTCTGGGCTCTAGGGAGGAGTTTAACCTCCGATCTTCGGATTACAAGACCGATGCTTTTAGGCTAAGCTACTAGGGCAAGCTCATTCTAATGCCTTGTTTTCTAATCATCCTGCTAGTGGGAAGAAGATTAGGAATAGTGCGAAGTATAGAACGGATGCGATTTGTCCGATAATGATGAAGGGGTGTTCTACTGGCATGCCCCCAATTCATGTAAGGATGATTATGTCTGCTACTAGGGTTCAAAATAGAAGTTGGGTGAGGGGGCGAAATGTCAGTCCTCGTTGTTTTGAGGTGTGTAGAAGTGGTACTACTATTAGTACTAGGATAGAGAATAGTAATGCAAGAACACCTCCTAGTTTATTTGGGATTGATCGAAGGATGGCGTAGGCAAACAGAAAATATCATTCTGGTTTGATGTGTGGGGGAGTCACTAGGGGGTTAGCGGGGGTAAAGTTTTCTGGGTCTCCTAGCAGGTTTGGGGAGAATAACGCTAGTAGTGTAAGGGCTAAGAGTATAAGTACGAATCCAAGTAAGTCTTTATATGTAAAGTACGGGTGGAAGGAGATTTTGTCTGCATCTGAGTTTAGTCCAATTGGGTTGTTTGACCCTGTTTCATGGAGGAAGAGGAGGTGAAGGATGGTTGCGGCGGCAATGATAAATGGGAATAGGAAGTGGAATGCGAAGAATCGTGTTAATGTTGCGTTGTCTACTGAGAATCCCCCTCAGATTCACTGAACTAATATGTCTCCTATATATGGTACGGCGGACAGGAGATTCGTGATAACTGTGGCACCTCAAAAAGATATTTGGCCCCATGGGAGTACGTAGCCTACAAAGGCTGTCATTATGACTAGTAGAAGAAGGACTACGCCGATGTTTCAGGTTTCTTTATAGAGGTAAGACCCGTAATAAAGGCCTCGGGCAATGTGTATGTAAATGCAGATGAAGAAGAATGATGCCCCATTGGCGTGGATGTTGCGGATTAGCCATCCGTAGTTTACATCTCGGCAAATGTGGGCTACTGATGAAAATGCGGTTGAAATGTCTGAGGTGTAGTGTATGGCTAGGAATAGGCCGGTTAGGATTTGGGTAATTAAACATAGTCCCAGGAGGGAGCCAAAGTTCCATCATACTGAGATATTGGATGGTGCTGGTAGGTCGACTAGTGCGTCGTTAGCGATTTTAATTAATGGGTGCGTTTTTCGTAGGCTTGCCATGGAGTGGTTTCTGTAGTTGAATAACAACGGTGGTTCTTCAAATCATTGGTCTCAGTCAAAGTCTGAGCAGGAATTATGATCTTTATTCTGGTTTTGTTCTTAATTGGTCTAATTCTGGGTCTAATCGCCGTCGCTTCTAATCCCACGCCTTATTTTGCTGCTTTTGGGTTAGTAATTGCGGCGGGGGTTGGGTGTGGGATTTTGGTGGGCCATGGGGGCTCTTTTTTATCATTAGTTCTTTTTTTAATTTATCTAGGGGGGATGCTCGTCGTTTTTGCCTATTCGGCAGCTTTGGCTGCTGAGCCCTTCCCGGAAGCTTGAGGTAGTCGTACTGTGCTTGGTTATGTTTTAGTTTATTTAGTTGGGGTTGTTTTAGTAGCAGGGTTCTTTTGAGAGGGTTGGTTTGAGGGTTCGTGGACGGTCGTGGACGGGTTGAAAGAGTTTTCTGTTTTACGTGCTGATGTCAGCGGGGTGGCTGTGATGTACTCATTTGGTGGGGGCATATTAATTATTTGTGCTTGGGTGCTGCTTTTGACCCTGCTTGTTGTGTTGGAGCTTACCCGTGGTTTGAGTCGGGGGACGCTACGGGTGGTCTAAAGTGAAATTAGGATGGTGGCCAGGATTAGGGTTAATAGGAAGATGGTTAGGTATGTTTTAATTATTCCTCGTGAGATGTTATTTGTGGCTTTTGCTATATTCTTTTGTGTTAATGCTAGGCCTTTTGGTCCAATTGCTTCGAGTCATGTCTTGTCGAGTTGGGTGGCGGCTGATTGTCCTAGGGTAAGTTTAAGTTTTGGGATTAGTCGATGTGTGATCATAGGGAAGAATCCTAATATGTTTGAGAAGTGGTGTGTGTGGGTTATGGGGGTGATCTTCACTTGTTTACTTGTTATGTTGGCTAGTTCTATGGCTGTCAGCAGGCCTGCAATTGTTACTAGTAGAGCCGCTATTTTTAAGGGGGTTGGTATTGTTATAACTGGTGTTTTTATTGGTAAGAAGTTTTGGGTGATAATTAGTCCTGCGGTGATGCTTCCTCAGGCAAGTCGTTTGAGGGGGTTAATTACTAATGGGTTGTTTTCGTTAATCGGGCATAGGGGCAGGAATCGGGGAGCTCCTATGATTACAAAATATACTAGGCGAAAACTATATACAGCTGTAAAAGATGTGGCAATTAATGTCAGGATAAGGGCTCAGGCGTTTAGGGATGAAGAGTTTAGGGTTTCGATGATTGCGTCTTTTGAGAAGAACCCTGCCAGGAAGGGGGTTCCTGTTAGGGCTAGGCTACCAATTGTGAAGTAAGTAGAGGTGGTGGGTATAATGTTGAGTAGGCCTCCTATTTTTCGGATGTCTTGTTCATCATTTAGGCTGTGAATAATTGATCCTGAGCACAGGAATAGTATAGCCTTGAAAAAGGCGTGGGTGCAGATATGAAGGAATGCCAGTTGTGGTTGATTTAACCCGATTGCTACTATTATTAGGCCTAGCTGGCTTGATGTTGAGAAAGCTACAATTTTTTTGATATCATTTTGGGTGAGGGCGCAGGTGGCTGCGAATAGTGAGGTAAGTGCTCCAAGGCAGAGACAAGTTGTCAGTGCCAGTTGATTATTTTCTATGAGAGGGTGAAAGCGGATTAGTAGGAAGATCCCTGCAACGACTATGGTGCTCGAGTGGAGTAGGGCAGACACTGGGGTAGGGCCTTCTATGGCGGCTGGGAGTCAGGGGTGAAGGCCAAATTGAGCGGATTTTCCTGTTGCTGCCAAGATGAGTCCAATTAGGGGAAGTGTTATATTAAAGTCTTTTGATAGGGTTAAGATTTGTTGGATTTCTCAGGAGTTGAGGTTTATTGCGAATCAGGCTATAGTTATAATTAGTCCGATGTCTCCCACTCGGTTGTAAATAACGGCTTGGAGGGCAGCTGTGTTAGCATCCGCTCGGCCGTATCATCACCCGATAAGAAGGAAGGATATGATTCCTACCCCTTCCCAGCCGATGAATAGTTGGAAGATATTGTTAGCTGAGACTAAGATAACTATGGCTACTAAGAACACAAGTAGGTACTTAAAGAATTGGTTGATGTTAGGGTCGGAGTGCATATACCACAGTGAAAATTCAAGAATTGATCAGGTGACGTATAAGGCAATTGGGATAAAGATTAAGGAGTAGTGATCAAATTTAAAGCTGATGTTTACATCGAATGTTTGGGTGTTTATTCATTGTCAGTTTGTCACGATGCTTTCTGTTCCTTGAGCTAGGAAAATTGTGAGAGGTAGGAGGCTGATGAAGAAGGCTGAGCTAATGGCAGTTTTAGTGGTTTTTGCTATATTAGATTCTTGTTGGTTTGGGCTGAGTGTGGTAAGTAGTGGGTGGAGTAAAATAAGGAGGGTTAGGAGAAGGGACGAGTGTATGATTAGTGTCATAGCTTCCACTTGGATTTGCACCAAGAGTTTTTGGTTCCTAAGACCAACGGATGAGCTGTTATCCTTTGGGAGCGCAAGGAAGCCAGGGAATTTAACCCTGGAGCGTAAGAATTAGCAGTGCTTACCATTTTCCGTTCTTCCTTGGTGAGTAAGGGGGTTTTAACACCTGTCTTTAGAATCACAATCTAATATTTTAGTTAAACTATACTTACAGTAGCATCATCCTCACATAAGCTCTGGTTTTGTCACGAGTAGGATAATAGGAATTAAGTGTATGGTTATCAGTAAATGTTCTCGGGTGTGGAACGGTTGGAGCCCTGAGATGTGGTTTGGTGTTGGGCCTCGTTGTGATATAAGGAATATGTATAGGGAGTAGCTGGCTGTAATTAGTGTCCCTAGTCCGGTAAGTAGGATTGTTCAGGGGGATCAGTTGAATAATGTTGTGATAATTATGAGTTCCCCCATAAGGTTTGGTAGTGGTGGTAGTGCTAGGTTGGCTAGATTAGCTATGAATCATCAGACTGCTGTTAGTGGAAAGATCACTTGTAGTCCTCGGGCAAGTACTATTGTTCGGCTGTGGGTTCGTTCATATGCTGTGTTGGCTAAACAGAATAATGCTGAAGATGCTAATCCGTGGGCAATTATAAGGATGATTGCTCCTGAAAAGCCCCATGGGGTTTGAATTAGGATTCCTCCTGCTACTAACCCTATATGGCCTACGGATGAGTAGGCAATTAATGACTTTAGGTCCGTTTGTCGGAGGCAGATTGACCCAGTTATAATAATGCCCCACAGGGCTAGAATAATAAATGGATAAGCTAGTTCTTTAGATAGGGGGTCAAGCATTACCATCATTCGTATTATTCCGTATCCACCAAGTTTCAGTAAAACTGCTGCTAGGACTATAGATCCTGCCACGGGGGCTTCTACGTGCGCTTTTGGCAGTCATAGATGAACTCCGTATAGTGGTATTTTGACTAGAAATGCAATCAGGCAGCCAGCTCACCAGATCGTGTGGCCTCAGGAGTCAAGTTGTAGGGGTTGTGAGTATTGAAGCACTAATATTGATAGGGTGCCGGTGGATTGTTGGAGGAGGAGCAGGGCAACGAGGAGGGGTAGTGACCCTGCTAGGGTATAGAACAGAAAATAAGTTCCCGCATTGAGTCGCTCAGTTTGATTCCCTCAACGGGTAATAATAATAAGAGTTGGGATAAGTGTGGCTTCAAATATGATGTAGAATATAATCACTTCTGTGGCGCCGAATGCTATAATTAAAAAGGTTTGTAATGAGGTGAGGAGCATAATATATGTGCGTTGTCGGGCAATTGGTTCAGGGCTGATGTGGTTTTGGCTGGCTAGAATTATGAGTGGGAGTAATCAGCATGTTAGTACTAGGAGGGGGGTTGATAAGGGATCTGCGGCTAGGTATATATTGGAGGAGGCCCACCCGGTTTCGGATGTTCATTTTAGTCAAGTTAGGCTAATAAGAGCAATTAAGAGGCTATGTGTGGTTGTAGTTGTTCATAGTCATTTGGGGGAAGTTAGTCAAATTGTTGGAAATAGTATAATTGTGGGGACAAGTACTTTTAGCATTGTAGAAGGTTTAGGCTTTGTAGGCGGTTAGTTCCGTGGGTGCGAACTGTGGCAACTAGTAATGCTAGGCCGGTGCTTGCTTCACAAGCAGAAAAAGCTAAGAGTAGTATGGGGGCTGTTGAGAATCCTGTAGCCTCGAATTGTAACGCCCACAGGGCTAGTGCAATGAATAGGGATAATATTATTCCCTCTAGGCATAGGAGTGCAGAAAGCAGATGGGTTCGGTGGAGTGCTAGTCCTATTAGGCCTAGGACAAATGCTGAGCTAAAGCTGAAATGTGCGGGTGTCATAAGAGGGCCGTGGAATTAAACCACAATTTTCTGAGCCGAAATCAGAGGTCTTGCATTGGACTAGCCCCCTACTCTGCTCATTCTAAGCCGCCTTGGGTTCATTCATAGACTAGCCCAAGGGTTAATAAGATTAAGACTGTTGTAGCTCAGAAGAATGTTCCTGTTGGATTATGGAGTTGGTCTCCTCAGGGTAGGGGAAGGAGAAGGGCAATTTCTAGGTCGAAGAGAAGGAACAGGATTGCTACTAGGAAGAAGCGTAAAGAGAATGGTAGTCGGGCGGATCCTAATGGGTCAAACCCGCATTCGTATGGGGACAGTTTTTCTGCATCTGGGTTTATTTGCGGTAGTCAAAAAGATACAGTTGCTAGGACTAAGGATAAGATTATTGCGATGGTTAGAATGGTTATAACTAAGTTCATTATCTTTCCTTGGGGTTTAACCAAGACCGTGTGATTGGAAGTCACTTATACTAATTTTAATACTAGAAAGATTATGAGCCTCATCAGTAGATGGATACGTAAAGGAATAGTCATACTACGTCGACAAAGTGTCAGTATCAGGCAGCGGCTTCGAAACCAAAGTGGTGTTCGGACGTAAAGTGATATTGGGCTTGGCGTAGAAGACATACCGCTAGGAAAGTTGATCCGATAATAACATGTAGTCCGTGGAATCCTGTAGCCACGAAAAATGTTGAGCCGTAGACTCCGTCTGCGATTGTGAATGGTGCTTCGTAATACTCCATGGCTTGGAGTGCGGTAAAATAAAGTCCTAGTAGAATGGTTAGTGCTAAAGATTGGATGGCTTGCTTTCGTTCTCCTTCTATAATACTATGGTGGGCTCATGTAACTGTAACCCCTGAGGCTAATAGAACGGCTGTGTTAAGGAGTGGTACTTCAAAGGGGTCTAGTGGAACGATTCCTGAGGGGGGTCAGCATGCTCCTAATTCAGGTGTTGGTGCCAGGCTGGCGTGATAAAAAGCTCAAAAGAACCCAAGGAAAAAGAATACTTCAGAGGTGATAAATAAAATTATTCCATATCGTAATCCTTTTTGTACTGGGGGTGTGTGATGGCCTTGGAAGGTTCCTTCTCGGATGATGTCACGTCATCATTGGTATATGGTGAGGAGTAGAAGAATTATCCCTAAAGTTATTAGTGTTGTTGAGTGAAAATGGAATCAGATTGCTAGGCCTGATGTTATTAGTAGGGCAGCAATAGCCCCGGTTAATGGTCATGGGCTTGGGTCAACTATGTGGTAGGCGTGTGCTTGATGGGCCATTAAGTGTTTTCTTGAAGATAAAGACTTAGAAGGAGGACAAATACATAGGCTTGGATTATTGCAACTGCTACTTCTAGTAGTGTTAGAAGAAAAAGCACGGCGGCAGTTAGGATTGCTACTGTTGGCATTATTGGTAGGAGGACAAATACAGCGGTGGCGATAAGTTGAATTAGTAGGTGGCCTGCGGTTAGGTTGGCTGTAAGTCGGACTCCAAGGGCTAGTGGTCGAATAAATAGGCTGATTGTTTCAATGATAATTAGTACCGGAATCAGTGGGATAGGTGTTCCTTCTGGGAGTAGATGTCCTAGTGCGATTGTTGGTTGGTTTCGCATTCCAATAATAACTGTAGCAAGTCATAAGGGCACGGCGAATCCTATATTAAGTGATAGTTGCGTTGTGGGTGTAAAGGTGTAGGGTAGAAGGCCTAGCATATTGATTGTAATTAGGAAGATTATTAATGAGGTTAATAGGAGTGCCCATTTATGTCCTTCTACACTTAGTGGTGTCATTAGTTGATTTGTGGAGCGGTTAATAAACCATTCTTGAGCTGTAATAAGTCGGTTGTTAATTCATCGAGATGTAGGGGTCGGGTAGAGTACTCAGGGAAGAGCAATTGCGATGGCAATTAGTGGGATTCCTAGGTAGATTGGGCTTTCAAATTGGTCGAAAAAACTTACTATCATGGTCAGTCTCAGTACTCAGTTTTGTGTTTTTCAGCACTTACTAAGGATGGTTCATTTGGTGTGGTGTGGTTTAAGATTTTAGTTGGAATAATAGTTAAGAAAATAAGTCAAGAGAATACTAAAATCATGAATCAGGGGCCGGGGTTTAATTGTGGCATTTCACTAAGGGTGGTCTGGAGTCACCAATCTTTGGCTTAAAAGGCCAACGCTTTGTCCAAAATTTAGCTTCTTAGCGAGGCAAGGTCTAGTTGACATGCGGACCAAGTTTCGAAGTGTGGTAGGGGTACTGCTTCAACTACAATTGGTATGAAGCTGTGGTTGGCTCCGCAAATTTCTGAGCATTGTCCGTAGTATACTCCTGGGTGTGAAGCAAGGAGGGCAGTTTGATTAAGTCGTCCAGGGACTGCATCTATTTTTACGCCCATGGAGGGGATAGCTCAAGAGTGTAGTACGTCTTCGGCAGAAACTAGAATGCGGATTGGAGATTCTACTGGGATGACTATTCGGTGGTCTGTTTCTAGAAGTCGAAATTGTCCTGGGGTGAGGTCTTGAGTTGGTACTATGTAGGCATCAAAATTTAGGTTTTCATAGTCTGTGTATTCGTAACTTCAGTATCATTGGTGTCCTATTGCTTTAATTGTTAGGTGGGGGTCATTGATTTCGTCTATAAGGTATAGGATGCGTAGAGAGGGTAGGGCAATTAACACTAAAATTACGGCAGGTAAAATAGTTCACACAATTTCGATTTCTTGAGAGTCTAAAATAAACTTATTAGTAAGTTTGGTGGATACTATTGCAATAATAATATATAATACTAGAGCACTAATTAAGAATACGATTATTAGTGCGTGGTCGTGGAAGTGAAGAAGTTCTTCTATGACTGGTGATGCTGCGTCTTGGAATCCTAGTTGGGCTGGATGTGCCATTAAGCTTGGGGCTAAAAGACATGCGGGGGTTTAACCCACAATTTGACCTTGACAAGGTGATGTAATATACGTTTTACTAATGTCTTTAGAAGGAAGTGACAGAGTGGTTATGTGGCTGGCTTGAAACCAGCATATGGGGGTTCAATTCCTTCCTTCCTCGTTAGTTTGATTGAACTTGAACGAATGCTGGTTCCTCGTATGTGTGATAGGGAGGGGGGCAGCCGTGAAGTCACTCTACATTTGTTGTTGTTAGTTCAACAAATAGTACTTCTCGTTTAGCGGTGAAGGCTTCTCATAGAATAAATAAGAACATAATTACTGCTACTAATGAGATTAGTGATCCAATAGATGAAATTGTGTTTCATAGGGCGTAGGCATCTGGGTAGTCAGAATATCGTCGTGGCATACCCGCTAAGCCTAGGAAGTGTTGTGGGAAGAATGTAAGGTTAACTCCAGCAAATATGACTGTGAAGTGGATTTTTGTTCAGGTGCTGTGAAGGGTATACCCGGTTAGTAATGGGAATCAGTGTACAAAGGCTGCTATAATGGCAAATACAGCACCCATAGATAACACGTAGTGGAAGTGTGCGACTACATAGTAAGTGTCATGAAGAACAATATCAAGTGATGAATTAGATAGGACAATTCCTGTGAGTCCCCCCACTGTGAATAGGAAAATGAATCCTAGGGCTCATAGTATAGGTGTTTCCCATTTGATTGATCCTCCGTGGAGTGTGGCTAGTCAGCTAAACACTTTTACACCTGTTGGGATTGCGATGATTATTGTTGCAGATGTAAAGTATGCGCGGGTATCAACGTCTATTCCAACGGTGAATATATGGTGGGCTCATACGATAAACCCTAGAAGACCGATAGCTATTATGGCTCAAACTATTCCCATGTAACCAAATGGTTCCTTTTTACCGGAGTAGTAGGCTACAACATGAGAGATGATTCCGAATCCTGGGAGGATAAGGATGTAGACTTCTGGGTGGCCAAAGAATCAGAACAGGTGTTGGTAGAGGATTGGGTCCCCTCCCCCTGCTGGGTCAAAGAATGTGGTGTTGAGGTTTCGATCTGTTAGGAGTATTGTAATTCCGGCGGCTAAAACAGGTAATGATAGGAGAAGAAGAACGGCAGTTACAAGTACGGATCAGACGAACAGAGGTGTTTGATATTGGGAGATGGCTGGGGGTTTCATGTTAATAATTGTGGTGATGAAGTTGATTGCCCCGAGGATTGATGAAACACCTGCTAAGTGTAGTGAGAAGATTGTCAGATCTACTGATGCTCCTGCATGGGCCAGGTTTCCTGCTAAGGGCGGGTAGACTGTTCATCCTGTTCCGGCCCCAGCTTCAACACCAGAAGAAGCTAGTAAAAGTAGGAATGATGGGGGTAGTAGTCAGAAGCTTATATTATTTATTCGCGGGAATGCTATGTCCGGGGCTCCGATTATTAGTGGTACGAGTCAATTTCCAAATCCTCCGATGAGGATGGGTATTACTATAAAGAAGATTATAACAAATGCGTGAGCAGTTACGATAACATTGTAAATTTGATCATCACCTAGAAGTGATCCGGGTTGACTAAGCTCGGCCCGAATTAGGAGGCTTAAGGCAGTTCCCACTATTCCGGCTCAGGCACCAAATACGAGATAAAGGGTACCAATGTCTTTGTGGTTAGTAGAGAAGAATCAGCGCGTGATTGCCACAGGTAGGGTGGCCGAGTACTTAGGCGGTGGGTTGTAGCCCCGAAGACAGAGGTTTAAGTCCTCTCCCTGTCAGCTCCGTGGTGAAGAACACATTGAATTGCAAATTCGAAGACGTAGATTAATACTCTGCCGGGGCTTTTCCCGCCTTGCTGGGCTAGGCGGCGGGAAAAGTAGATGGATGCTCGCTGGCTTGAGCGCTTAGCTGTTAACTAAGAGTTTGTAGGATCGAGGCCTTCCCATCTAGTAAGGCCTTAGCTTAATTAAAGCGTCTGATTTGCAATCAGAAGATGTAAGTTAATCTCTTGTAGGTCTTAATCAGGGACTAGAAGATTCTCACTTCTACTTAGAGCTTTGAAGGCTTTTGGTCTAATATTATCCTAAGTCCCTAGGTGGATAGCATTATAATGGTGGGGGTTACGGGTAATAGTCCTAGGGTGGCCGTGATAAATAGGGCGAGTGGCAAGGTGGTTTGGGTTGTTTTGGCTCGTCAGGGAGCGATTGAGTTGGTTGTGTTGGGAGAGATAGTTAATGTCATTGCGTAGCATAGTCGTAAGTAGAAGTATAGGCTAATTAGTGCGGTTAAGGCTATTGTTGTGGCGATGATGGGTAGGTCTTGTTTTGTTAGTTCTTGTAGAATCATTCATTTTGGTATAAACCCTGTGAGTGGTGGGAGGCCGCCTAATGATAGTAGGACCAGGGCGGTTGTAGATGCGAGTACAGGGCTTTTTGATCAGGTTGTTGCAAGTGTATTGATTTTGGTTGTTATTGATATTTTTAGGGTTATGAATGTTGCGGAGGTTATGATAATGTATGTCCCTAGTGCAAGAAGGGTGAGTTGTGGGGCGTATTGAATTACAATAATTATTCATCCTATATGGGCGATTGAGGAGTAGGCTAGGATTTTTCGTAGCTGGGTTTGGTTCAATCCCCCCCATCCTCCTACCAGTGTGGATGTAACTCCTAGAAGTGTTAGTAGTAGTGGGTCAATATTTTGTGCTGTTTGGATAATTAGTGCAAACGGGGCAAGTTTTTGTCAGGTGGATAAGATTAGTCCTGTTAACAGGTCTAATCCTTGCAGGACTTCTGGTATTCAGAAGTGTACGGGTGCAAGTCCGATTTTGAGTGCTAGGGCGGCTGTAAATATTGTGCTGGCAAGAGGGTTTGATAGGTTGTTGATGCTTCATTCTCCTGTTATTCATGCATTTGTTGTGCTTGCGAATAGGATTATTGCTGCTGCGGTGGCTTGTGTTAAGAAGTATTTTGTGGTCGCTTCAACTGCACGGGGGTGGTGGTGTTGTGCTATTAGTGGGGCAATTGCTAGTGTGTTAATCTCTAGACCTATTCAGGCTAGAAGTCAGTGGGAGCTGGCAAAGGTTAAGGTGGTTCCTAACCCTAGGCTGGATAGTAGGACTGCAAGTACATATGGGTTCATTGGCGGAGGAGGGACTTTAACCGTCATGCTCGGGGTATGGGCCCGAAAGCTTTATTAGCTGACCACGCCTAGTAGAAAGTGGTGTAAAGGAAGCACCAAGAGTTTTGATCTCTTGAGTATGGGTTCAATTCCCTTCTTTCTAGAAACTGAGGGGATTCTAACCCCTGTAGTTCACTCTATCAAAGTGGTCCTTGGATGCTCGGGCACAGTTTCCTCGTTATAGTTGTGGGGGGAGTCCTGCCAGGGCAATTGGCAAGGCGGTGTGTCATAGTACGAAGGCGAGTGTAAGAGGAAGAAAGTTTTTTCAGACCAGGTGTATAAGTTGGTCGTATCGGAATCGGGGGTATGAGGCTCGTACTCATAGGAATACAGCTGACAGTAGTGCAGCCTTAATCATGAGATTAATCGTTGTAAGTTCGGGGATGCTGGGGATGTGTGAGGCTCCCAGAAATAGTACGGCTGATAGGGTATTTATTAAAAGGATGTTGGCGTATTCAGCCAGGAAGAAAAGCGCAAAGGGTCCCCCTGCATATTCTACGTTAAAACCAGATACTAGTTCTGATTCTCCTTCTGTTAAGTCGAAGGGTGCCCGGTTTGTCTCGGCTAGTGTTGAGATGTATCATATTGCGGCTAGGGGTCAGGCAGGGATGAGTAGTCAAATGCTTTCTTGGGTGGTGTTGAATGTTTGTAGGGTGTATCCCCCTGAGAAGATAATTACAGAGAGAAGGATTAGTCCTAAGCTTACCTCATAAGAAATTGTTTGGGCGACGGCTCGCAGGGCCCCGATTAGCGCGTATTTTGAATTTGATGCTCAGCCTGATCCTAGAATTGAGTATACTGCAAGGCTTGACAGGGCAAGGATAAATAGGATTCCTAGGTTGAGGTCAGTTATTGGGTAGGGTATGGGGATTGGTGCTCAAAGGATTATGGCTAGAGTCAGTGCGAGCACGGGGGCGGCTAGGAATAAAAGCGGGGATGCTGTGGATGGGCGGACGGGTTCTTTGGTAAATAGTTTTACTCCGTCAACAATGGGTTGAAGGAGTCCATAAGGTCCTACTACATTTGGTCCCTTTCGTAGCTGCATATAGCCTAGTACTTTTCGTTCAACTAGTGTTAGAAAGGCCACTGCTAGCAGTACTGGTACGATGTAGGCTAGTGGATTAATTAAGTGGGTGATTAGGATGTTTAGCATAAACTGGGAAGAGGATTTGAACCTCTGGCTAAAAGGGCTTAGGCCTTTCGCAATTAACCATGCTCTGCCACCCCAGTATGTCCTTATTTTGGCTGGTTGGGTTTTGGCCCTCCCTTTACTTTATTTATTTGTTTGCATAAATTAGGGGTGAGGCGTGCTTTAAGCATGGGCCTCTCTTTCCCGATCCTTTCGTACTAGGAAAAGTAGCGTTACAGATAGAAACTGACCTGGATTGCTCCGGTCTGAACTCAGATCACGTAGGACTTTAATCGTTGAACAAACGAACCCTTAATAGCGGCTGCACCATTAGGATGTCCTGATCCAACATCGAGGTCGTAAACCCCCTCGTCGATATGGACTCTGGGAGAGGATTGCGCTGTTATCCCTAGGGTAACTTGGTTCGTTGATCGGCTTTGTTGCCGGATCGTGTTTGGTCAGATGTTCTGCGGCTTAGAGATGTCTCTCTTAGATTTAGGAGGTTTATCCCGGTCCACTGGGAGGCTTTTTTTTCCTCCGTGGTCGCCCCAACCGAAGGTAAAATATCATATCCCACAAAGTTTCTGGGCTTAGTTGAGTTGTTTAGTGTGGGTTGAGTTTTGTACCTTAAGCTCCAAAGGGTCTTCTCGTCTTGTATTATTATACCCGCCTCTGCACGGGTAGATCAATTTCACTGACCTGAAAGGGGAGACAGTTAAGCCCTCGTTTGGCCATTCATACAGGTCTCTATTTAAAAGACAAGTGATTGCGCTACCTTCGCACGGTCAGGATACCGCGGCCGTTAAACTTATCGTCACTGGGCAGGCTGGACCTCCTATACTTGGCTGTGTTGCAGGAGGCGATGTTTTTGGTAAACAGGCGAGGCTTGTGTTTGCCGAGTTCCTTCCCTTTCTTTTAGTCTTTCCTTTAATGCACTCCAGTGTGGGGGTAACGATAGGTGGGTTGTGAATTTTTCTTGGTCTTTTTGTAGTCCACATTGCTCTCTTGGGTTGAGTTCGTTAATTGCCAATGGCGGGTCCGATTTTGCTTACACTTGTGCTTGGAGAAGGGCGGGCCTTCTTGTTACTCATTTTAGCATAGTCTCTCCCATGTGGGCATGGGTTGGCCTAGTAGTAATTAGGGGAGTAAGATTATTTATCAGGATAATAAACTTCTTTCCGTCTGAGCTTTAACGCTTTCTGTTCAGGTGGCTGCTTTTAGGCCCACTGAAACGGTATATTTTATATATTATGATCTTTATCCTCCTGGAAAGGTTGTGTCCTTTGTTAAAGGGGCTGTACCCCCTTTAACTAACTCTCATATGTGTCTCTTGGTGTCTTGTTTGCGTTTTGATTTGAGGGGTATGAGGCTGAACTTCTATTCATCTCCTAGGCAACCAGCTATCACCAGGTTCGGTAGGTCTGTCACTTCTACCCGGAGCTCTTCCCACTCTTTTGCCACAGAGACGGGTTGGCCCTCAATAGGCTGTCTCGGGGTAGCTCACCTGGTTTCGGGGTTTCAAACTAAAGGTCTCTTTGCTTGGGTGTACTGGCTAAATCATGATGCAAAAGGTACAGGATTTAATCTTTGCTTTTTTGTGCTTATATGGGCTATTTCACCTCTCTTTCAGCTTTCCCTTGCGGTACTATTTCTATTGCTTTGTGTGACCTTTTCTGTCTCCCATACTCAGGTAAAAGAATGGTTTAAGTTTTTGGTGTAGGCTTATTTTGTTTATCTATATTTTTCAGTTATTAATGGGTTAAGCTAGCGGCTTGGCTCAGGACGATCCAACTTGCATGGATGTCTTCTCGGTGTAAGTGAGATGCTTGACTGACTCAGCCACGTCCTGGGTTTGGTCCAAGTGCACCTTCCGGTACACTTACCATGTTACGACTTGCCTCCCCTTGTTAGTGTTATTGTATTAAGTATTTTTGATGTGTTTTGACGGGGAGGGTGACGGGCGGTGTGTACGCGTCTCAGAGCCGGGTTCAAAGGGACACTCTATTTCCCTTTTACTACTAAATCCTCCTTCAAGCACCGTTTTCATTGTGCATGTTCGTAATGTTCTGTAGTAGAAAATGTAGCCCATTTCTTCCCACTCCATGCGCTACACCTCGACCTGACGTTTTGGGCTGTGCCCATTTTGCTTACTTTTTTCCCTTCACAGGGTAAGCTGGCGACGGCGGTATATAGGCTGGGGAGGCCAGAAGTGGTGAGGTTAGACGAGGATTATCGGTTCTAGAACAGGCTCCTCTAGGGGGGTCTGAGACACCGTCAAGTCCTTTGGGTTTTAAGCTGTTGCTCGTAGTACCCTGGCGGACATCTAATTGTAGGTGGATGTCTTGGTTTACGACTGAGCATAGTGGGGTATCTAATCCCAGTTTGTTTCTCAGCTTTCGTGGGGTCAGGCGGGTTATTAAAGCTACTTTCGTGTATAGGGCTTCGGGCTCCCAGGAGCGTATGACGGCCAAGGGGCCATTTGGCTTTAAAAAATTGTTTGTCCTTAACCACCCTTTACGCCGTTGTAATATCAACTAGGGCCTCTCGTCTAACCGCGGTGGCTGGCACGAGTTTTACCGGCCCTGTTAACACTAACTAAGTCAAGTTTTCACTTATGGCTTAATGTTTATCACTGCTGAATTCCCTTGGGGGTGTGGCTTGGCTAGGCGTCTTGGGCTAATGATTGTGCCTGATGCCCGCTCCTCGTCCCCGGGAGGGGGGATTGAGGGCATACTCACTGGGTTGCGGAGACTTGCATGTGTAAGTTGAGTTATAGCTGATAGTAAGGTCGGGACCATGCCTTTGTGCACGTGGAGTTTTTTAGGACTCATCTTGGCATCTTCAGTGCCATGCTTTGTATTAAGCTACACTAGC